TCGAATCGTTTTCAATTCTCATGAAAATAGGTCATATCATAATAGTTAAAAATTTTTTTTTTATTCAAATACAATATTAATTTTACATTAACATTATGATATTTATATTTTTTATGTAAGCCTTTCGGCTCACGTTCCTTCCAATTTGATATCATATATTCCTTAATTTAATTTAATTGTTATTAATCTCTTTATTTATATGAACGGAAATTTGCAAAAGCTCTATTGGCCTCTGCCATTCTATGAGTCTCTTCCTTTTTACGTACAGCATTGCCATTATCTCTGGCAGCATCCATTGATTCAGAACTTGGTTTAAAAGCCATACTTCGACCTGGACGTTTTCGAGATGCCCCCGATAACCAACGAATAGCAAGTACTTTTCCCCGTGTAGATCCTATTTCAGTGGGAACTTGATAAGTGGACCCACCCACACGTCTCGCCTTTACTGCTACATTGGGAGTTACTTTGCGTATTGCTTGACGCAAAACGGATAGTGGATTGTTTTTCGTCCTTCGCTCAATATTCACCATGGCATTATAAAGAATTCCATAAGCCAATGATTTTCTCCCGTGCTTAAGAATATGGTTAACTAACATGTTGACTAATCTATTATGATAAACCGGATCAGCTTTCGCATCTCTTTCTCTCGCATTACTTCGACGTGACATGAGTACGAGAAATAATTTATTATTAGTAATTTCTCTCATTAAAGTTAGGGATTAATGATTCATTTCGGCCTTCTCACTCCATATTGTAGGGTGGATCATTCATTCAAGTCGCGAAGGATCTCCCTCCAAACCGTACATACGATTTTCATCGAATACGGCTTTCCACTTCACTATATACAATAGATTTTAAATCATACATTACGTATATTAATAGAATATCTATTTGTACGGAATGATATTTACTCGCTTTCGATCGAGTATCCGTTTCCCCATTTTCCGTTACAGTTGGAAATCTTGTATTTCATGTATCTATACAATAAAATCTTCAGGTTTAAAAATAGTGTTGAAGAATCAGTGCTTGGAATTATTGCTATCTGACCTTAACTTGTTCTAATAAAGTAAAGTTTCTTTAACCCCCCGTTAACGCAGGGAAAGTTGGGGGAAACTCCCCAGGTAATGTGTCATAATAATTAAACCCTAGATCTAGATATATAATTTAAATCAATTTCATGGTTTTATTTATTGTAGCCTGCTCTGGTCCCCTTACGAAACTTCCGTTATTGGGTTAGCTACATAATCTACATGTTCCTAGCAATTAACATGGCATCGTCATGGAATGATGCAAGTCTTAGATAATAATACAACGCACTAGAACGCCCTTGTTGACGATCCTTTACTCCCACAGCATCTAGGGTTCCTCGAACAATATGATATCTTACACCGGGTAAATCTTTAACCCTTCCTCCTCTCACTAATACTACTGAATGTTCTTGCAAATTATGGCCGATACCTGGTATATAAGCGGTGATCTCAAATCCAGAGGTTGATCGTACTCTAGCGACTTTCCGTAAAGCGGAGTTTGGTTTCTTTGGGGTCGTAGTGGAAGAGTCGACGGATAAGTTACCTTTACCGTCACTCCATAAAACCGTACGTGAGATTTTCACCTCATACGGCTCCTCGTTCGATCTCCTGAAAGTTTTGATTTTCCATTAATTCTTCAAATATTTATTCATTACAGCACGATCTCTCTTTCAGATTTTGTTTGAATTCGATATTAAATTATTACCTTTTATTATTTTATAGAGTAATAGAATTACATATTAACTTATCATTCCACATTTAATATTTTGTTAGATTAGATGTAGCTCCAGATATTATTTCTCCCAATAGCGAATTCCATGAGATTGACGGGTTAGTGTGAGCTTATCCATGCGGTTATGCACTACCCAAATAGGAATCAATTTTCATAAAGGATTTGGTTCGGCTTTCGTGCTCCGGTTCGGTCGGCATGCGCTGCCCGGTTTCGATGACCCACGTTGAAGGGGGATATCTATATCGGATCGGATACGTTCTGATCAAGGCCCGCGAATAACGAACGGTAAAGGCAGCTCTCTCTCACGGCCCGGCCTTTCTTCTCTTCCGCGATGAATTGCTTGCAAAAGTCCTACATTTCTTTTCTCTCCCCCTCCGTGCCGTGGGCTGAGGAGGAAGTAAGGGCTCGGTGGGAAGAGGATCGTATCACGAGAGAGCAAGGGATTCAACCTGTCTCCGTTGAAAATATACAGCATGAATTTAATTTTGGCAATATAGTTAGTTGTACCCCGATGCCAATCCAAATAAAAAAGTCTTTCTACGGCTACGGAGGCGAGCAAATCTTTCCCAATCCCTATTATGACGAAGAAACAATTGATTTTCAAGCCTACTATTAATGCGATGTAAAAGGAAGAGAAAATTGGAGATCCGAAGCTAATTTCTGAAGATGAAGAGAAGTTATGCACCCTCCTTGGACCAACTATACTTGAAATATTCAGTTACACAAGACGTGGTTGA